AATAAAAAATAAATAACTTTTCCCGATTTTGAAAAAAAAAACTTCATTTCATTTTTTCTGATTTAGAACATCTCTTATTCGCTGATAGTATCTTATCCATCTTTCAAAGTTAGAAGAAAGAATCGCTCGATTTCATTTTCCTGAATGACACAATTACAATATATATTTCTGGCGATCAGATATTATGCAAAGCAAATCGTTTTCGAATAGATCCTTACTCTGTTGAATTTTTTTCTAAGTTCATTAGAATAAGTTCTATTTTATCAAAAAATTGACCTCCATTTTTTGTTTGTTCACTACTTTATATATGTAATAAATATAAAAAAAGGGTTCTAATAAACCTGGAAAAAAATAGAAACTAAGGATAGTAATCTTTGACGAACGGGATCAAAAACCTTATGTAGACACAAGAAAGAAATGCAGAAAATTCCTTTCTTGTGTCAAAGAAAAGACTAAGAAGAAGGCGAATAATCCTTTGTTTTCTATTCTCCACTTACTTATCTTATGTTTAGTATCCAGTCAAATTTTCGATTTTATTCGAATTTTATTCTATTAGAATAGAAAACGATTGATCCATTCTATTCAATCTCACAAGAGTGACCTAGTGACACCGCTCGAATTTGGCTTGAACAAAAAAGAAGAGATAAAGTAAAATAATCTTCTTTACAATATACATACTATGACTAGGAATGCGGTACAAATAATTCTCGATATCGACATCTGGAATAGAAACAAGCAAAAAGCTTTTTATAATTTTGGATCATACATAACATAATTGAATTGCCAAAACAAGAATTTGATTCTTTTTACGAACTTGATATTGGAAATTCGCGAATCTAGAAATTCATTTCGGACAATTGAACCTTCTCAAACTGTTTCTTCTTAAGAACCAAAAATATTTGTGCCAAAATAACAGATGCCAAGAAGAACAAAAGGCCTTGGACACGGAATGGATCTTGAAGTACTATTTCTGCATCCCCTTGACCAAATCCACCCACATTAGGATTACTCGTTAATGGCTGATCAAGTTTGATAGATTCGCCTTCGGAAACAAGAAGTTCTGGCCCTGGGGGAATAATATCAACCACTTGACGTTCATCTGACTCATCCGATATGGTTATTTCGTACCCCCCTTTTTCTTTTCGTATGATTTTCCTTACTACACCAGACGCTGTAGCATTATAAACTGTATTGTTACTCTTACTCCCATCGGGATAAATCTGACCCCTTCCTCTGTTCCCGCCTACATATATGGGATATTTTAAGAAGTGAACATCTTTATTAGTAGCGGGGTCCGGGGAAAGAATAGGAAAGGTGACTTCACTATATTTCTGACCAGAAACAGGACCTATCACAAGAATATTTTTTTTAGTGGGGCGATAGCTCTGAAAAGACAGATTGCCTATCTTTTCTTTCATCTCGGGCGAAATACGATCGGGGGGGGCTAATTCAAATCCCTCAGGTAAAATAAGAACAGCCCCCACATTCAAACCTCCCTTTTTACCATTAGCAAGAACTTGTTTAACTTGCATATCATAAGGAATTCGAACAACTGCTTCAAATACAGTATCAGGAAGTACCGCTTGTGGAACCTCAATATCCACGGGCTTATTAGCTAAATGGCAATTGGCACATACAATACGCCCGGTCGCTTCTCGTGGATTTTCATAACCCTGCTGTGCAAAAATGGGATATGCATTTGAAATGGATGTCCGAGTTATGATATATATCATCAGCGATACGGAAATAGATCGAATAATCTCTTTCTTTATCCAAGAAAAGGTGTTTTTAGTTTGCATGGTCCAATCATTGATCCCGAAAATTTCTACAATAAAATTAGGTAGGTCGCTTGTATAGTTCCCTATCCACAATTCTGCTATTTAGTTTACTGAAATAATTTTACTGGAATATAGTAGTAGGAGAAATCCCTGTAGGTTAGAAAGAGTAAGTACGTCTTCAAATTGAAATGCTTTGCTTATGTACCTTATGTTACAAAGTAACAAATATTATAGTTGGATCAATCATTCATTGAATGATAAATCACTACAAGTGATGGAGATATACGATTTAAATAACGGAAGATCCAATATTTAAAAATTGTATCCAGAATGACTGGAAAAGTAGAAACAAGACCAGATATAATTTGATCGTTGTGAGCAAATCCAAAATCTTTGTAGACATAGCCAATCATTAGTTCCCAACCATGGGGCGAATGGAATCCGATACATAAATCAGTTAATAAAAGAATAGAAAAAGCTTTTATTGTGTCACTTAAGTTATATAGGAATTCTTGAACCCAAGAGTTAAGAATAGCAAGTTCTTCATTACCCAGAATAGAATAACCACTTAAAATAATGAAAGAGGTTATATTTGTCGATAAATGCAAAATCATATGGATATGATCCTCATTGTGCATCTTGATCAATTGCATCGTTTCTTTGTGGATTCCTATACGAAGTGTTTGTAGATGTATTTCCGGGTATTCTTTTATCATTTCGTCCAAGAGTAAGAGTTCTTCCAATTCTATGAATTTTTCTAGAATACTCTTTTCTTGAATATCAGTCAAAAAAGTTTCGGATTGCCTAGTATTCCACCAATTAGTAATCCAAAATTCAAGACATTTATTAAATGAGAGAGAGATCCACCAGGGCAAAAATACTATAGATGTAAGATATAGAAGAGGAAGAAATGCTTTCTTTTTTGCCATTTTTTCTTTTCATCTTTGAATTGTTAATGAACCCACCTCATTTGTTGAATCTATGTGATCTACTATTTCTATTAACCCTAAGTTCTATTACAAGGCATCGGACCTATGAATCTATTCCCTGTTTTTTATTTGTGATTCAGTAGTTATTCCTTGAATTTAGAAAGAATACAGAAATAAAATACCCGTTTCGAATGACGAAATAATAAAAAATCTTGTTTCCAGATACCTCAATTGAATTGATCAAATTCGAAGCCCTTTTTGATGAATGCTTAAAAGAACCAATTCAAGCAAGTAATGAATACTATATTATTCGGATTTTAAGCCAAAAGAACTCCTTTTGTCCTTTCTATCAAAAAAGAAAATCTTTAGAAAAAAAAATGGCCGGATACCCGCAGTTATAGTCCAGGAAAAATGGAGAGAGATTTATGAAGAATATTTTGATCTAACGATCACAAATTCAAAACCTAATGATCAAAAATGAGTGGCAAAACAAGACAGAAAAGTTATCCTTATAAGAAATCCAAACAATCCTTTGCCTTTGATCATTAAGAAACACAAAAGATAAAAAAAAAGAAAGTTCGATTAACAAAAGAAAGGAGAGAGAATTTACAAGATATGATCTATTTGTATCTAACCTATCAATTCATATTGAAAATAAAAAGAGAAATCCTTTATTCCGAAATGTTTTGATATACGAGGAGATGAATCTATTATTTTATTTCGATTTGCTACTTTTACTTGTTTTTTACTGAATTGAGTTGAGTGGATTTCCATACGCATAAATTATTTTTTATGCGGACAAAAAAAGTTTCGTTTTATGGATGTTCCATATACGTCTACTTTGGCTCGAATGAACGTTCTGAAAAAGATTTATTAAGCTATGCTATGCTGAAGAAAGAAAGAGAATTCTTTCATTTTTTCCCTGCCTGAATTTCTTAAGTTCATTTCAAAATACTTCAATCGGTACGCGCAAGAAATAGGCCAATTCGGCGGCTTTTTGCTCAATTTCACGCGGAGTCAAATTCTCATCAGTACGCGTCAAGGGAACGGCCCCCTGTCCTTTTATTTCCATATAAAGGACACGACGAGCATAAATACCCTCTTTAACTTCTATTCGGATGGACTGAATATCTTTCATACGAAATCGTAGGAAGATGCGACGATTTTTTCCAGGAAATCCCCAACGAAAAATACACACTATTCCTTCTTTTCTATCGAATCGATCATAGCCACTCCCTACATTCCACGAAATTGTGCACCACAAATAAGAACTAATAAAGAGACCTGCGATACCGTAGAAAGACATCACGATCCCTTGTGGAAAAAAAAGAATTTGTTGAGACGGAACTAAAGATATCCAATTCTTACCGAAATAACTGGAAGATCCAACTAATACGAATCCTAGTGAACCTAAAAAAAGGATAAAGGCCCAGCAGAAATTACTTATTTTTCGAGACCCCACTATAAGTTCTATCCATATATGTTCTGATCGCCAACTCATACTAGATCCAGTTGCATTTTATTGGAATTGAGAAAATAGTCCAAATGAATTTGACTTTCCTTTTTTTGTTTCCGAAGGAACTCTCATCAACTAGCGTCATTCGGATGTAACCCTTTAGGAGTAATTCATCTAATTGGTTAGATCAAATTGGTTAGGTCTAAAATAAGAATATCCTTTTTAGATGATCTCCTATAGATATCCACATATATCTACATTGACTTTACATTTCATACATCCACCTCGATTCCGATCTATTTGAAAATTGCTATAATTTATTTACCCATATACTTACGCATACATAAGAGCTATGTTCGGAGGAAACCGCCATATTCTACTAAATAGATATCTGTGTTATCTATATCTAAGTCTTGAAAAAAAAATAGATAAGATTCGCACCTATCGAATCTAAAAAATCTTGTTTTTTTGAACATGAAAAGATAAAGAAGCCATTGCAATTGCCGGAAATACTAGGCCCACTAAAGGCACAAAGAGAGAAGGTAAGTTGTTAAGAGTTGTCATAGAATGGGTACCTCGATTTAATATTTGTACCTGTTATTGTTAGAAAGATATCTTAGAATAATTATAATTCGTATATAATTATATTGAGTATATCTAAGTGAGTATATTATATTAAATAATAAGTGCAAGGAATGGATAATTAAATAAATGAGACTTATTCTTCTTTATCTTTCTACATGAAATATACGTATGATAATCTATTCTATTCTTGTCTTAAAATTCGAATTCAATTCGAATCTTTTTTTTCTTTAATAAATAAAGAGTTTCTTACAAATTCCCGAAGGATTCGTTAGAATTCAATCCAACAACAGGATTCTTAGTCAAAATAGAGATTCTCAGAAGATATAGTCGAAAGAAAAGATACTCTATATCTCTATTTTCTATATTTGAATTATATATACCATACATACGAAGCAAGAAGGAAAGATGACCTTCGGTTTCTTTTATTTGCCTTGACCAATTTGAATTTCGAAGAAGGAACAATTTTTTTTATATTGTTGATAGGGGTTTCCTAATTAATAATCAGTAATATCGGTATAAAAAAAGAATTATCCACACGATTCTTTATACAATTTAGAATTCAATATTCTTGATTATGTCACCAAAGAAAAAAGAAATTCTTCCTTAGAATTTTTACTTTGATTCCGATAAAATGCCTAATTGTTCGCTACAAATACAAAAATGTAACTAAATAAAATAAAAAGAATTTTACTTTAGGCTCCACTTAACTTAATAAGTGAATCTTAATTCAAAGGAAAAAAAGCGTGAAGCTTAAATAACTCACTCAGAATACCCTTTAAAGGATTACGTGGTACGATTAAATCGAATAAGCCCTTATGGAATAAATATTCAGCCGCTTGTGAACCTTCAGGTACTATCTTATTCAATGTTTGTTCAATTACTCTTTTACCTGCGAATGCAATGTAAGCATTAGGTTCGGCAATAATGATATCCCCCAACATCCCAAAACTAGCCGTTACCCCACCAGTAGTAGGGGATGTAAGGATTGATACATAGAATAACTTTTTATGGGATTGATAATCATATAAAGCGGCAGATATTTTAGCCATTTGCATCAAGCTCAAGCTTCCTTCTTGCATACGTGCTCCTCCGGAAGCACACACTAGAATCAGAGGTAAAAATTTATTGGTAGCGTACTCGATCAACCGGGTGATTTTCTCGCCTACTACGGATCCCATACTACCCCCCATAAACTGAAAATCCATAACTCCAATTGCTATGGGAATACCGTTTAGTCGACCTGTGCCTGTTTGAACAGCATCGGTTAATCCTGTCTTTCTTTGATAAGAATCAATACGATCTTTATAGGGTTCCTCCTCCGAATGAAATTCAATAGGATCCAGAGAAACCATGTCTTCATCCATAGGATCCCAAGTACCTGGATCAATCGAAAGTTCGATTCGATCTGAACTACTCATTTTCAAATGATATCCACATTGGTCACAAATATTCATTTTGGACGTCAAAAGTTTCTTATAATTTAATCCATAACAATTTTCGCATTGAACCCACAAATGCCTATATTTTTGAGTCAAATCGAAATCAGTAGAATTTTCTCTTCGAGTGAAATCAATAACATTCCTGTTAGTTCTTATACTGAAGCTCCCCCTTTCATTACTCTTTCTACTTTCACCATAAATGTAACTAGAAATGTAACTGTCACTACTACTTAAAATGGAACTCTCAATACAGATTTGAGAAACAAGATAAGAGTTAATGCAACTAGTAATGTGATTATTCCAACTGTATTTAGTATCATACATGGAACGATCACAGGGCGGATCGTCATTCTTAGATCCATTCTTCAGATAAGCATAAGTCCGATAACGATAACTAAAAAAAGAACTTTCTTGTTCACTCAGTAAAGAAGGATCATTGTCAATCTCAAAAATTTGATTAGTAATATCAAAATATATGGAATATATATTCCTATTACTATCTCTAACTAAAAAGGTGTCATCAGAGATAAAATTACGAACGTCCCTGACACCCACTAAATGATTAGCATTACTGTAACTAGAACTTTCACTCCAACTAGGAATCTTTTTATCCGTATCGTTTATAACTGGATCTTCACTTACACTGGTTTTTTCAATAGGATCACCAAACCTATCAATTGATTTACTTAGCCCACACCTGTATTCTAATTTTCCTTTATACAACATCGAATTGAACCACCATTTTTCCATAGAACTTTCTTGCCCCTATTTACATGAAAATACAATAGATGAATAGTCATTCGATGCAAAATAATTTGAATATTTCATTTTATATCGGAATAAGCATAGAGATCCAATTACTGGATCATTAACTAATAAAATAAGGAATGAGTAAAGGATTTTCTTTTGTTTTGTGAGAACCCGGAGTATTACTTCGCTATAACTATATATATGATGGAACTCTTTTTTATTATAGATTATTATAGAATATTCTAAATATTTTTTTTTTGAATTCGAAATTGAAATAGCGATTTCCCTCATCTTGTGTCAAATTCGAATCGAAAAAAAAGAAATATTTGTTCTCTTTTATCAAAAACTTTTTTCGTAAAATCTCGTCTATTCCAACACGGAACTAAAAGGACAATATACAGGATGGGTAGAAGAGGTTGTGATACTTGACTCCATTCATGATCCGAAACTAAGGGATTAAAAGAATACACCAATCCTAAAGACCCATAAGATTAATTGTGGATCCAACACAACAAACAAGAACAAACAATAGAAGCATTTCAATTGTTTATTTAGTTATGTTT